TATAGGAGTGATATCTTAATATAATTTGAAAAAAAGCAAGAGCAGTAAAGAAAGTCCACGGAAAAAAGAAAATGTATTTTTATCTTTCTATTTTTCAAAGATTAAACAAAGGGATTCGCAAATAAAAGCGCTAATGCTACAACCAGCCCATAAATAGTTAAAGCTTCCATAAAAGCCAAACTAAGTAATAAAGTACCCCTTATTTTGTCCTCTGCTTCCGGTTGTCGCGCAATCCCTTCTACAGCTTGCCCTGCAGCTGTGCCTTGACCAACTCCAGGTCCAATGGAAGCAAGCCCGACGGCCAACCCAGCAGCAATAACAGAAGCAGCAGCAATTAGCGGATTCATGATAAGTTTCTCCTATTCCAAATAAAATAAAGAAAAGAAATAGTTAATAATATAATCAACCAAGAAATTATGACTTTATTATTTCATTCTTCATATTTATCTTTATCTAGTCAAAGTGTAATTGAAATTACAAACTGAAATAATATAATAATATTTATTGAACTATCCAAATTACTTCGATATTTCTTTTTTCTTTTCTACCCATGTAGTTTTTTGTCAATACATACAATTTATGTTCTTATCTTAAATTCTTCAAATTTAAGAAACTTTCTTTCAATTCTTCGTTCTTTATTTCATTTTTTTAGTCATTCCATATTCAATTCACAATTACAACAGATGAAACGGAAGGGCTTTGTTTTTTGAATCTCCATCTAAATTTAGAGTAATAGCAGGACAAATTTAGATATATATTCATATATAACTAGTGAAGATCTAATATGACATATACATGTGTTTCTTCCATACCGTAAACCAATTAGTTGTGTCTTATATTCAATCGGATTCGAGAATTATTCTTTGAAACCTACAAAAAAGGAAAGAGTTGTCTTATATCGATTAGATTATATATACATCTAGTTTGACTCCCCTACCCTTTCTTTTATTATTATAGTACATACATTACACTAAATCGTATAGTATAGGTATTTTATTTATACCTTATCCTTATTGCAATTGCATCTTTCTTTTTTTGGGGGGTGGATAATACTTTTGATTATTTTTAATTCAAAAAGTAGATTATCGTGAGCCGCACCTACTTTGTGGAGGGCTAAACTCAAAAAATACTATTTCGATAACTCGTCAATGATGCCCTTCCATGGATTCACCTATATAAGCCGCAGCTAAAGTAGCAAAAATAAGAGCTTGAATACCACTTGTAAATAATCCAAGGAACATAACAGGTATAGGAACTACTAAAGGTACTAACGAAACAAGAACAACAACTACTAATTCATCGGCTAATATATTTCCGAAAAGTCGAAAACTAAGCGATAAGGGTTTTGTGAAATCTTCTAAGATGTTAATCGGTAAAAGGATTGGAGTTGGTTGGATGTATTTACCAAAATAAGCCAATCCTTTTTTTGAAATACCCGCATAGAAATATGCTACTGACGTAAGTAAAGCTAATGCAACAGTAGTATTTATATCATTAGTGGGTGCAGCTAACTCTCCATGAGGTAACTTTATAATTTTCCAAGGTAAAAGAGCCCCTGACCAATTGGAAACAAAAATAAATAGAAACAGAGTTCCAATAAATGGAACCCACGGACCATATTCTTCTCCAATCTGAGTTTTGCTCACGTCTCGAATGAATTCAAGGACATATTCAAAGAAATTTTGACCGGAAGTGGGAATAGTTTGCGGATTTCGAACAACTACAATGGTTGAAACTAATAAGATAGCAATTACAACCCAAGAGGTAATAAGTACTTGAGCATGCACTTCAAAATCCCCTATTTGCCAATAGAGATGTTGACCTACTTCCACAGCAGATATATCGTATAATCTGTTTAATGTGTTGATGGAACCTAATAGAACATTCATATTGCCCTGCCCTCTAAAATAAAAAAATATAACTTGAAAGGGAATTATTTTGATTCAACCGTTTACTTTTTTACTTTCATTTTCTATTTTGAATACCTACTCATCACATAATATTTCTGTTTGTTCTTTTTGCACAATTTTTTAATTGTATATATATATAATAAATAATATAATAATAATAGATTACATAAATCTATGAATCCCCCACCACACCAAGTCTAAAAGTTTATTAATCTTATGATTAATTATTAATCAAAAATTTTGTATATAGCTAGAACGACCCTCACTAATTGCAAATACTAATTTGTTAAGAATTAATCGGATTGAAGCTATAGCATCATCATTAGCTGGAATCGAAATATCTGCGAGATCGGGGTCACAATTTGTATCGATTAAACAAATTGTTGGAATTCCCAAAGTGATACATTCTCTAAGAGCCGTATATTCTTCTTGCTGATCAACGATTATTACAAGATCGGGTAACCCCGTCATATATTTTATGCCACCCAGATATGTTTCCAAATGAGATAATTGTCTCTTCAACGTAGCGGCATCTCTTTTTGGAAGAGAGGTGAGTTTACCCGTCTTTTGCTCCGTTCTCAAGTCCCTGAACTTACGAAGTCTTGTTTCTGTAGTATACCAATTCGTTAACATACCGCCGAGCCATTTTTTATTAACATAATGACATCGAGCTCTTATTGCAGCCCGTTTTACTGAATCGGCTGCTTTTTTTTTTGTACCAACAATTAAGAATTGTTTTCCTCTGCTTGCTGCATCAAAAACCAAATCACAAGCTTCTGATAAAAAACGAGCAGTTTGAGTAAGATTTATAATATGAATACCCTTATGCTTTGTGGATATATAAGGTGCCATTCGAGGATTCCATTTCCTGGTATCATGGCCAAAATGAACTCCTGCTTCCATCATCTCTTCAAAAGTTATGTTCCAATATCTTTTTGTCATTTATCCCCACATTTTTTTTTTTTAAAAAATTGAAAAAAAAAAAGAGACCTGGTATCCTGAAATAGAAATAAAAAATTGTTCCGATGGAACCTTCTCTTTTATTGAAGATTGTCTGTTAATACATAATCAAGCCATTCATTTTTTTCTATTTATTATATTTAATATTTATTATACTTACTTTATTAAGAAATCAAATGACTTCTTTTAATTTTATTTTAAAGGGATGAATCTAATCTTCTTTATAGGAAGCATTAAATCCTAGATTTCGAATGTATCACATAAATTCTTTGAAATGAAAAAAATCAAATAATTTTCTGTGATGGAACAAAAGATTTCTAATTTCTACTTCGAATAAATTCTTTTTTTTTTCCAAGGTAATCTTGTTCTGTTGCCCTGACCTCGAACGGTGCATTATTCTTTTGAACCCGGTACCAACGGGGATCATTCCCCCTAAAACAACATTCTCTTTAAGACCTTTCAACCAATCGATACGACCCCGAAGAGCGGCTTTTGCTAAAACTCTAGCAGTTTCTTGAAAACTCGCTTCGGATATGAAACTTTGAGTATTCAGAGATGTTTTTGTTATTCCCAATAATAAAGCTCGGTAACAAATTGCTTCTTCCAAGGCACGACCCGTTCGTTCGGCTCGCAATAATCCAATGAGTTCGCCAGGTAAAAATACATTAGACATTCCATCTTCTGAAACCAATACTTTGGATGTTATTTGACGCACAATAATTTCTATATGTCGATTATGGATGTGTACTCCCTGGGATCGATAAACCTTTTGGATTTTATTAACTAAAGAAATACGACTTTGCGCTATAGTTAGCTCAGCACCAATCAAGAATCCCCAGGGAATGCCGAGAATTCTTGTTATACATTCGTTCCAAGCATCAATTCTTTTTTCTAGATTCATCGATATTGAATCAATCGAACGTATTTCTAATATCTGTTCCACTTTTGGAAGACCTTGGGTTATATCACCGGATCTCGATTTTTCATATATAAATGTAACTAATATATCTCCTTCATAAAGGATTTCTCCATAATGGCCATGAATGGTTGCTCCTGGAGTCGCCAAATAAGGCTTAGCCGATCTTATTATTACAGAATCCTTTTGAACAGTTAGAACTTGACCTGATTTTAGTTTTAAATGTGGTCCATTTTTCGTTTGAGCTATACATATATTTTCACAAATAAATTGTCCAAGACTAATTATTGTAAAAGTTTTTTCACAAAAATTATCATGGAGAAAATACCAATTCAAATGGAATGGATTTAAAACGATGTTACTGTATAGATCGGGTTTAAAAATTGTCTCGTTTTCGTCCATTAAATAATATTTAATTACTTGAAAGGTTTCCTTTAATTTGTCAAGTTGTAAATTTTTAGTTATTGAGATCTGATTATGAGTTATTAAACGAGAAAATGAATAAAAATTTGCAATTTGAAGGGCTATTCCTAAAGGGCCTAACGAATTCGTAATTGCAATTATAGGATCCTTTTTTATCACATTAGGATGTTTTACATTGTTGAAAGGTCTCATTTGAAAACAATTAGATGATGACAAAATTATCAAAGATCGGCATTCCTTATTTTTATTCAACAACATACGAATAGTTCCGTGATTTTGGCTAAGTGATTTTTGAATTTTTGTCTTGGAATTAATAGATAAAAAGGGATTTCTATTGATCCGATTCGAATCCGAGATCAATCCTAAACCAGATGGGTCATTCCTTTTTCGGATATATGAAGTATGAGATTTCACTAAGTAAATTTTTAGGAAGTACTCAATCAAACCATTTGTACTTATTTCAACAAAGGAAGCGAGGGCCTCTTCAATGGAAGAACTTCTTTTGTCTTGAGCCCAATTCAAGACTAAACAAGTCCGAACTAATTGAATCCTTGTGTCGGAAATTCCCCGAATGGATTTTCCATTTCCATAAAGAATATAATTGATAACTTTAAGTTCCAGATTATCCTTTTCCTGGAACAGATCTTGGGGAAAAAGTTTTACAAAATTGATACTGTCTGGTATTTCATATAGAATTACAGGTCTAACCAAAACAAAATACTTTTTCTTGGTAGTTGTGATCCATTGGACATAGGTCCAATTGTTCAGTTTTTTTGATTCCTTCCTTTTTTTTTTTTTTACCGTTCTGGGTGGTATCAAGATGGCACTGGGTCGGGATATCTTATCCATCTCTCCGGGAAAATGGATATTTCCAGAAAATATTTTTAATTCCATTTTTTTTTTTTTCTTTTCCAATCGGACCAATCCTCTTACTCGACTTCTTATATTTAAAGTGATTGGTGTTCCTATTCCAACGAGACTATTATTTCGTACCATTATAGAAGAAGATTCGGGTAAAATATGCACTTCTTCGGGAATAAAAAAAAATCGATCTACTTTTATTTGATATTTTGGCTTTAATTCTTTGATTCCGCGATATTCAATTAAATCTTCTTTTTGAAAAATGGACTGAATTCCTATAGTTCTATATTTAGTAATTCCTGAACTCTGTCTTCTGTATTGAGGATCATCGAAATAAGCAAAAATACTATTTCTATGAAAAATACCATTGATAGGTATTTCAATCGAGACACCAGAAGGGGGCGGTAGTTCGTTCTTTCGTTCTTGAATCGATTGGAATGGAAATCGAATAAGAAATCTATTTCTTCGCCTTTTTGCCAAAAAATAAAAAGTATCGTTCAAAATAGCAGGATACATCAAATGACAATGATCCATACATAGGATTTGATTAAATATTGAATAATCGGTAATCCTCTTTTCTTTTGTACCAAAAGTATTGCAATTAAATAATTTATTTTTTACTTCATCATTCCTTACTGAAAGGTTAGAAATATTTGTTTTTGTGGTAGAAAGAGAATTACTGTGAATTTGATCTTGATCCTTGCGAAGTAAAAAATGGATTGCATCAGACCTGCACGACTTTCCTGATAATATCCATAAATGGCTTGTTTTTGGTAAGATATGTACATTACTATACATAAATTCGGATGCATGGTATACATCGGTACTCCAATGCATTTCCCCTTCGGAGTCAGAATAAATATGTTTTCGAACCTTTTCTTTCAAATTAAAAGTAGATGTTCCCGCGCGGATCTCAGCAATCACTTGTTCTGATTTTACATATTGATCATTTTGAACTAATAGAAAACTTTTTGGCGGAATAATCACGTTATTTATAATATCGTCACTTTCAATAGTTACATACAAGTCTACATTACATAGAAAAGCAGGATATCCATGACGTGTGCGTGTAGGGTGAACTAAATCCTCATTAAATTTTATTTTTCCATTAGAGGGGGCTCGCACATATTCTGCAGTACCCCCTGTGAATACTCCACCAGTATGAAAAGTTCTTAATGTTAGTTGAGTCCCCGGTTCTCCAATAGATTGACCAGCTATAATACCGACAGCTTCTCCCAATTCTACCAGGTCCCCATGAATCGGACTCCGGCCATAACACAATCGGCAGATCCAAGACGTATTCCTACAGGTAAAGGGGGTTCTAATAAATATTGGTTGTGTTTTAAAAGTTATGAATCGATTGATAAGTCCAATTCCAATATCTTGATTTCGAACGACAATGCATCGTGAACCTATATATATATCGTCTGCTAATACACGACCAATTAATGTTTGTATCAAAATTCTTTCTGGCATCATTCCATTTCGGGTATTCACAGAAATCCCTCGAATGGTACCGCAATCTGTTCGACGTACAACAATGTGTTGAACCACTTCAACAAGTCTACGTGTAAGATATCCAGCATCTGATGTTCGTACAGCAGTATCGACAACCCCTTTGCGGGCTCCGTAGCAAGAAATGATATATTCTGTTAAAGACAGTCCTTCGCGTAAATTGCTTTGAATGGGTAACTCAATCATTTGTCCTTGTGGATCTGACATTAATCCCCTCATTCCTACTAATTGGTGCACTTGAGATGCATTTCCTCGAGCTCCTGAAAAAGACATTATATGGACTGGATTAAGAGGGTCAGTCATCCTAAAATTAGGATTCATTTCTTGTCGCAAATATTCGCTTGTAGCATACCATATTTCAATGGATTGGCGTAATTTTTCTACGGCATGGACATTACCATAATGGTTATGTTTTTCCAAAATCAAACTTTGTTGTTCAGCATCTTGGACTAGCCATCCTTTAGAAGGTATTGTTAAAAGATCATCAATTCCTAATGAAATAGATGTAGCAGTAGCTTGACGGAACCCTAGAGTCTTTACTTGATCCAGGATGTGTGATGTATATGCCATTCCGAAATGATCAATTAATCTGCTAATAAGTCGTTTAATGGCAGTTCCACCTATCACGTTATTGTGAAAGACTAGATTGGCCCGTTCTGCCATAAGTACCTCCATATTCCACTCAGTGGCATTCGGTTCGACAATGGATTTGAGTGAATGATTGGAAAACTTCCTTTTCTTTATCTTTATTCATGTATTGAAAAGATTCTAGTTGAATCGAGAAGACCAGAATTTAAACCAGTATCAGAAATTTACCTACCTTAGATACCAAGACCAACCATCTATATGATTAGATATCATATGAATAGGCCCGACAAAAACCTTGTATAGCCTCTTCGATTTCTCGATAAAAAG